AAGACCATATGCGGATAATGAAGAACCATAAGACTGAATTACTTGGGATGCCTGTGCCCACAAGAAATCTCGGAGCCAACCATTAATCGTAATGGAACTCTGTGCAAAGTTCCCCCCTGTGATATGAGTTACTATCCCTTGATCACTTACAGTACCCCAAACATCCGACTGCATTTTCCAACTGAAATGGAAAATGACTACCGAAATTGCATTGTACATCCAGAATAGACCTAAGAAAACATGATCCCAGGCGGAGACTTGACATGTTCCCCCTCGTCCAGGCCCGTCGCAAGGGAATCGAAAACCAAGATTTGCTTTATCAGGTATCAAACGGGAACTACGAGCAAATAAAACACCTTTCAAAAGTATTAATACAGTCACATGGATGGTAAATGCGTGAATGTGATGGACTAAAAAATCTGCGGTTCCTAATGGAATAGGTAACAAAGCGACTTTGCCGCCTACAGCTACTAACTCGCCACCTCCCCACGTTAAGCTGGTACTTGTTGTTGCACCAGGAGCTGTTACGCCGGGCGCGTCAGCATGGATATTTTGTACCCATTGAGCAAAGATGGGTTGTAATTGTATGGCGGTATCCGAAAACATATCTTGGGGACGGCCTAAAGCACTCATGGTATCATTATGAATGTACAAGCCAAAACTGTGAAAACCTAGAAATATACATACCCAGTTAAGGTGGGATATTATTGCATCGCGGTGTCTAAGGACGCGATCTAATAGATCGTTGTATCGAGTAGTTGGATCATAGTCTCTTACCATAAAAATGGCTGCATGTGCAGCAGCACCAACTATTAGAAATCCGCCAATCCACATGTGGTGTGTGAACAAGGAAAGTTGTGTACCATAGTCAGTAGCTAGGTATGGATAGGGGGGCATAGAGTACATATGATGAGCTACAACAATAGTTGTCGAACCTAGCATCGCTAGGTTAAGAGATAATTGAGCATGCCATGACGTTGTTAGGATTTCATAGAGACCCTTATGGCCTTGTCCTGTAAATGGGCCCTTATGAGCCTCCAAAATATCTTTAAGTCCATGACCAATACCCCAGTTGGTCCTATACATATGACCAGCGATCAGGAAAAGAATAGCAATAGCTAAATGATGGTGCGCAATATCGCTCAACCATAGGCCACCGGTTATTGGATCTAGTCCTCCGCGAAAAGTAAGAAATTCTGCGTATTTGGACCAATTCAAGGTGAAAAAGGGGGTTGCTCCTTCGGCAAAACTAGGATAAAGTTGAGCCAAAAGGTCACGATTCAAGATAAATTCATGAGGAAGTGGTATCTCTTTCGGATCAACCCCAGCGTCAAGAAATTGGTTAATCGGTAAAGATACATGGATTTGGTGGCCCGCCCAAGAAAGAGACCCAAGTCCTAATAACCCCGCTAAGTGGTGATTCAACATGGATTCTACATCTTGGAACCAGGCCAATTTGGGAGCGGCTTTGTGATAATGGAACCAACCAGCAAAAAGCATTAACGATGCAAAAATCAATGCACCGATTGCGGTACAATAGAGTTGTAACTCACTAGTTATTCCGGATGCTCGCCAAATCTGAAAAAACCCGGAGGTTATTTGGATTCCTCGGAAACCTCCGCCTACATCACCATTCAAAATTTCTTGCCCTACTATTGGCCAAACTACCTGAGCACTGGGTCCAATGTGAGTAGGATCACTTAGCCATGCTTCATAATTGGAAAAACGGGCACCGTGGAAGTACATGCCACTCAACCAAAGAAAGATAATGGAGAGTTGACCGAAATGAGCACTAAAGATTTTTCGAGAGATCTCCTCCAAATCACCGGTATGACTATCGAAATCGTGAGCATCAGCATGTAGGTTCCAGATCCAAGTGGTAGTATCGGGGCCCTTAGCTATTGTTTTTGAGAAATGCCCGGGTCTGGCCCATTCCTCAAAAGATGTTTTTACAGGATCCCTATCCACAACAATTTTAACTTCTGGTTCCGGCGAACGAATAATCATTAAGTCCTCCTCTTTCCGGACAAGACATACAAAGAGACCCGCCAACTGTCTTTTTAGTGAATCTTTGAAGGATAGATATTATGATTAGTCCTTTTCTTTACTATCTACTGCCCTTCTATTTTTTTTTTTTTTAGTTATTCACTGGAGCAATTATATATTGAAGTCAATGCGAGGCAAGTGTTCGGATCTATTATGACATAAGGATTAGGTGCCTAACGGACATTGGTTATCCTGGAAAAAAATTTCCCGACGTAACAAAAAAAGATTTTTTTTACGTTTTAATTTAAGAAGCTTGTGTATTTTTTTTGAGGGTATAAGCCCTACGTCTACTTTCCTTGAGTGAGCATAATATAAATATTTTTATTCGATTCCAAATTCCAAGAAACTCATTAGAATTATTAAAAAAATCGTCCTTTAGGTAGGAATATTTAGATTGCCCCCCTTTTATTTGCTTTATTACTTCTGTTCTAGAGCCTATCCCTATTGTTTATCCTTATGAAATATGATATAAAATCGAAGGTCGAAGAAAGGGATATAATGAAATTCTTGATTTGATCTTCCTACCAAAGTTATTTGATTAATGGATCAACGACCAAACCACCCATTTTATGAAAATGGAGAGTGGTCTTATTCAAATTCAAAGCGCTTCGTAATCTTCAACCAGTTCTGTGCTTCAATATAATTTCCCGGAGTAAGCGCTATAGCTTGTTTCCAATACTCAGCAGCTTGATCAAACCAAGCTTCCGCAATTTCCGAATCGCCCTGTAGAATGGCCTGTTCTCCTCGGTCGGAATAGGCAGTTCCTTCCCCTAGAACCGTACTTGAGAGTTTCCTACCTCATACGGCTCAGAAATTGCTATCTTAATTTCCCCTATCTTAACTGAATTCGATTTCTCAAAAATCGATCCAATTTCTTCTTGGGTTAAGCAGAAGAAGTTAATTACCTAAGTTTCAAACCCTAATTTTGATCAATAATCAGTCTGATCTTTTCTCCCACCTTCAGAAGAATGAAGCATAGATAGACCTATATCCTTCGTTCGAATTTTCTGAAAGGTAACTATCTCGGTTTCGTGTCTTTCATATATGAAATTTCTATAGAATCCTTGAAAAAGACTTTTTCCCATAAGAAAGAAAAAAGAACTTACTATCTTTGGGATCTGATACTACACCGCTGCTTAATCCTTTAATGGATCGGCTCTATTACATAAGCAGATTCCTAAATTTTGCCCCATATCATGGTATAATTAAGCAGTTTTTTTTTAGTTGTATCGACCCAGTCGCTCACTAATTGATCTTTACGGTGCTTTCTCTATCAATTTGAGACTTTATCCATAGAGTAGTAGTATAGGCTCTTCTTCTTATTTTGATTCTCGTGAAGTCTTCCTACAGCTGATAGGGCAAAATCATTGTTTTGACGATCCCTATGTAGAAAGCCCTTTTTCTAGTAAATACTAGAAAATTTCATCTTTTTTTCTTCTTTCTTTCTATAGTGGAGATAGTCGCACGTAATGACAGATCACGGCCATATTATTAAAAGCTTGCGGTAAGAAGGGGTTTCGTTCTAGCGCCCGGAAATAATATTCCAAAGCCTTTGTATGCTCTCCATTGCTTGTGTGTATAAGGCCGATGTTATATAGTATATAACTTCGATCATAGGGATCAATTTCTAGTCTCGTAGCTTCATAATAATTCTGCAAAGCTTCCGCATAATTTCCTTCGGATTGAGCCAACATCCGTTACGGTCGTTCATTCTATTCAAAAAATCTCCGTTCCAAAACCGTACATGAGGTTTTCATCTCATACGGCTCCTCCCTTCTGTACATAGTACTAAGCAAAAAATCTATAGAATGAAAATCGAATTAGTCCCATCTCATTATGGACCGAAAGGGGCTGGTATTTTTCCAAGAAATCTCTAGCCAACCTTCCCCCAGGAGGTTTTTCTTAACACCAATGAATTCTATTAATGCTAGAGGAAAACGACAGCTCCAGGAATTTCTTTGTTCTCAACGCCTCCTATTTAGAGGAATTAGCCACTTCAACTACCTTTGATGGTTATAAGGGTACCCAACGTACAAACTTGATGGTTGTTTGCTATCCCAACCATTCTTGCCAATCCTAATACCGATCAGGAAAGGGCTAATTTCTAACAAAGCTTTTCTCTTGTTGATTCCTATTTCGAGGTGTAGTGCTTTTCTCCCCTATGCTGCCTATTGGTCCTAGTAGAGTAGGATTGGCCTGTAATACAGAACCTATCCTGTAGGTGTAACCTTTCGCTCAATACTCAAATCTACAATTGAAGCATCAAAGGCCACATCAATCGAGGATACACGACAGAAGGAATTGTTAGTTCACCTCACCTTCCCCAAGCGTGGGTTTCCTTTACTAATTTTGTTCTCTCTATGCGAACCCCCTCCCTTTCTCGTAAGACTGAGATGTAGGTAGGGCTAAAAAAAAATAAAAAAAGAGTCAAATCGCACCATCTCTATAATAAGTAAATGCCCTTTTTTCCCCTGAGGTTGTCGGAATTATTTGCAATAAAATATTGGCTACAATCGAGGAGGTCTTATCAATGAAATTTCCATTTATACGGGATCTAGGCATAATTCCCAATCCATTCTATATAGAATTCTTTTTATTCTATCACAAAATAACATAAAAACATTTTATTCTTATAAATCGCTCCATATGCTCTAAATAGATAAGAGAGGTATTGATTTTCCGCTCAGCTCAAATTGTCTCCTTTTCCTTCTGTTTGGACAAGAACAGATATGAAATATTTGACTAAGATTGGATTTCATTCCACTTTCCTATTTCTCGACAACAACTTCTCTCATCAGCTATTTCGCGTTTTCAAAGTCATTAATTATCCCATACCCTTTTTTTTTAGATTGTACGGCGTAACATACCTTGTGCAAATAGAATTCTAGGATTCCTTGGTTCCTTTATTTTCTTATGGAATAATTAGAATCCTTCTATTCTCTTTTTATTTAGGTTTTCCCCAAAGAAAAACTTTTGATGGAGCGGAATTCCTAGTAAAAAAATAAAAGATCCTCACACTTAGATAAAAAAAAGAATTTTTCCTTTCCAATAGAGCCATAGAATCCCCGAGCGGTTGTGGCTGTACCTGTACTGCAGGAATACTAAAACTCGCTATTCACTCAGTTTATTTTCCATAATAAGATTATGTAGGAGAGATGGCCGAGCGGTTCAAGGCGTAGCATTGGAACTGCTATGTAGACTTTTGTTTACCGAGGGTTCGAATCCCTCTCTTTCCGTTTCATCAACGTTACCGATCACAATGTATCAAATCAAATAACAATTTCTTTGACCAACAATACCTTTATTTAATAGTTAATAGAATTCTCTAAAGCAAATTACTTTGGTATGTAAAATATAACAAAAAAGAAAAAAGATCCTAAGGTTAATCTATTTCTACTAGGTGAATGGGAAAATACGAATTAAGAGCCTTAGGTTGATTTAATTCGGGGAAAGGGGAAGGGGAAAAAAAATTCTATGAACCTTTCCTTTTTTGTTAAGTTCAAGTCTGACGAGAGTAATATTCTACAACTAACAACTCATTTATTTTGAGACCGACCCACTTTCTATCTAGGATTTTTTGTACTAGTCCTTTATATTGCAATGTATCAACCGTCAAATGCTTTGGCAATTTGCTCGGATCAGATGAAGCAATAGAATTTTGAACCAGACGTTTTGATCTTTGGTTATCCTTCGTAGTAATAATATCTCGGGGTTTGCAACGAAAACTTGGTATATCAACTATACGACCATTAACTAAAATATGTCTATGGTTAACTAATTGCCGGGCCCCAGGAATGGTTGAAGCCATACCCAATCGAAAAACAATATTATCCAAACGCATTTCAAGTAATTGTAGTAAAACCTGACCTGTTGACTTTTTTGCTTTTCCAGCGATATGTACATATCTAAGTAATTGTCGTTCTGTCAGACCATAATGAAAACGCAATTTCTGTTTTTCTTGAAGACGAATACGATATTGCTCTTTTTTCCCAGAATGGAATTTCTTTTTCAAATTACTTCCGGATTTTGGCGTTTTTCTAGTGAGTCCTGGTAAAGCTCCTAGACGGCGTATTTTTTTTAAACGAGGTCCTCGATAACGGGACATAAAGACTCCTTTTTTTTTATTGAAATTCTATTTTACACAATAAATTTCATTGTATTTACATTACAGAATACATCGAAATTAAATTAAAACTGAATTAAACTAAAGGATAAACAGAATAAAATCTACTAAAGTACCACAAAAAATGGAATTTCATCAACATCTTAATTTTTTGTATATATATTATTTATTTTAATGTTTTGCATCTAGCAAAATTGTAAGGTAGAACGACGTAATGGACTCTGGATTCTCCATTTAATTCGGAGAAAATAAGAGATTATTGTTCGTGGAACATCAATAGAGAAAAAAGCCGACTATCGGATTTGAACCGATGACCCTCGCATTACAAATGCGATGCTCTAACCTCTGAGCTAAGTGGGCTTACATAACAAAAATAGTGTAACAAATAGAAATATATATAGGAAATCCTTAAAATGGCAGATCTTAATTATTAATCTTTAAAATGGCAGATCTTAATTATTAATCTTAGTTATTAACTAGTTCGAAATTGGAAATTCTACTTAGAAAAAAAAACTCAAATTTCATAAGGATGAAGTTCGCTTGATATGCTTAACTAAACGATATTCTTAAATAGGTTTATAGAATTTATTGAACTTTCTTTTTATTTCTCTAACTCGCAAATCTATTTTTCTAATAGAATCTATTCCAATTTCTATATTGAATTTGATTTCAGATATTTTCAATTTGATATGGCTTGGACGAATAATCTAATACATAGAAAAGAATAACTTATATGAATAATAAAGAGAAAATGTGAATCTCTTGGCATTTTCATTCGAGCATTATATACATTTAAGGAAATATTTTTTTTTTTTTTTTTGTTAATAATTTAAGAATTACTATTTCACTAAGGAAAAGGTAGAATCATAACAAATGAAATTTCTAATTCTGATTAGAAAAAAAAAAAGAAAGAATATCAAGCGTTATAGTATGATTTTGAATACTCTAAAAAAGGAAAGAAGAGGGTGGGGGAGAGAAAAACTTTAGGATATATTGATTCCAATTGAATTGCAAATATATCGACGGTAGAATCAATTCAATTCTGAATTGCAATAAGCGGGGTCTCTCGAATAGAGACGAGCTGTTAGACTACGTCGAATAATGAATTCAATGATTCAAAAAAAAACTACGAGATGTAGGAAATTGCACAAGAAATCCAGGTTTCAAAGAAAAAAGGGACAGTGGGGATATGGCGAAATCGGTAGACGCTACGGACTTGATTGTATTGAGCCTTGGTATGGAAACCTGCTAAGTGGTAACTTCCAAATTCAGAGAAACCCTGGAATCAAAAATGGGCAATCCTGAGCCAAATCCCTTTTTTGAAAAAACAA